TCTCATAACTATCCATGACTGTTTATGTCTCTAGCACGACCACTCGATGAAATCTGGAGGGAAGTGGAGTAAATGGCCGATACTACTGGAAGGATTCCTCTTTGGCTTATAGGCACTGTAGCTGGTATTCTTGTGATCGGTTTAATAGGTGTTTTCTTTTATGGTTCATATTCTGGATTAGGCTCATCCCTGTAGTAATAATATGAACTCCGTTGTTGTGGACATTAATTAAATAGTAAGAAAATTAAATAGTAAGAACTCAATCGCCCCCCAAAAAGCGGGGGGCGATTGAGTTCTTACTATTTAATTTAATGAGACTTTTCGTTTAATCATTCCATAATACATAAAAGTTCAAAAATTTTCTAGAAAATCACAGCATAAAATTTCAAACGGGGACTGGGATCAAAACAACTAAAAGTTCTAGTATTATTCACAAACTACATGCTAGTATATTATTAGCAACGGAATACAAGTAATTTTAATTTCAAATAGCTTTAGCTTAATTAAATAGATAAAATAAAATATATAGAGTCTAAACAAAGCAAAGGTGGTTTTTTGAGTATACTTAATTGCATTGCATCGATCAACAAGAAGTTTAGTATTTTGATAAATAATGTTTCGAAACGAAATGAAATACGTAGCTCTAAAAATTCATTTCGGACAATTGAACCTTCTCAAACTGTTTCTTTTTAAGAACCAAAAAGATTTGTGCCAAAATAACAGATGCCAAGAAGAAAAAAAGACCTTGGACGCGCGATGGGTCTTGAAGTACTATTTCGGCATCCCCCTGACCAAATCCACCCACATTGGGATTGCTCGTTAATGGTTGATCAAGCTTGATGGATTCACCCTCTGAAACAAGAAGTTCTGGGCCCGGAGGTATAATATCAATGACCGAGCGTCCGTCCGATACATCCCCTATGGTTATCTCATACCCCCCCTTTTCTTTACGTACAATTTTGCTTACTATACCCGATGCTGTAGCATTATAGACTGTATTGTTACTCTTACTCCCATCAGGATAAATCTGACCCCTTCCCCTATTACCGCCCACGTATATAGGATATTTTAAAAAATAAACGTCTTTATTAGTAAGAGGATCTGGAGACAAAATAGGAAAGGTAATTTCACTATATTTCTGACCAGGAACAGGACCTATCACAAGAATATTTTTTTTAGTAGGACGATAACTCTGAAAAGAAAGATTGCCCATCTTTTCTTTCATTTCCGGAGAAATACGGTTGGGGGGGGCTAATTCGAATCCCTCAGGTAAAATAAGAACGGCCCCCACATTCAAGGACCCCTTTTTTCCATTCGAAAGAACTTGTTTCACTTGGATATCATAAGGAATTCGAACAACTGCTTCAAATACAGTATCCGGAAGTATCGCTTGTGGAACCTCAATATCCACGGGCTTATTAGCTAAATGACAATTGGCGCATACAATACGCCCAGTTGCTTCTCGGGGATTTTCATAACCCTGTTGTGCAAAAATGGGATATGCATGTGAAATAGATGTCTGAGTTATTACATATATAAATATAATGATCGATACGAAAATGGATCGAGTCATCTGCTCCTTTATCCAAGAAAAGATATTTCTATTTTGCATGGTCCAATCATTGATCCCGAAAATTTCTACAATAAATGGGGGTAGGTTGCTTGTAGAGTTCCCTATCCACGATTCTGCGATTTTACTGTAATCCAGGAGTCATTTCCTGGATGGGTAGAAACATAAAGAATGAGTAAGATTTTGAATGGTTTGTTTATGTACTTATGTACGAAGTATACTTAAAAACCATTATGATTCGATTCATTTCAGTAGATCATTTTTTAGTCATTTATTGAATGATAAATGACTACAAGTGACGGAGATACACGATTTAAATAACGGAAGATTAAATATTTTAAAATTGTATCTAGAATGACTGGAAAGGTGGAAACAAGACCCGATATAATTTGATTATTATGAGAAAATCCAAAATCCTTGTAGACAGAACCAATCATTAGTTCCCAACCATGAGGCGAGTGGAATCCAATACATAAATCAGTTAATAAAAGAATACAAAAAGCTTTTATTGTATCGCTTAAGTTATATATAAATTCCCGAACCCAAGAATTTAAAATAACAAGTTGTTCATTACCCAAAATAGAAAAACCGCTTAGAATAGCGAAACTTATTATATTTGTCGAAAAGTTTAAAATGGTATGGATATGACCCTCGTTGTACATTTTGACCAACTGTATCGTTTCTTTGTGTATTCCTATGCGAAGTTTTTGTATATGTGTATCCGGGGACTCCTTTATCATTTCATCCAAAAGGAAGAGTTCTTCTAATTCTATGAATTTTTCTAGGGCGCTTTTTTCTTGAATATCATTCAAAAAAACTTCGGATTGCCCTGCATTCCACCAATGAGTAACCAAAGATTCCATACTTTTTTTAAATGAGAAAGAAATCGACCAGGACAAAAAGACTATAGATGTAAGATATAGAAGGGGGTTTAATGCTTTTTTTTTTTGCATTTTTAATCTGTGAATTTTTAACGAAACCACTTCATTCCTCGACTCTATCCAATCTGTCATATTTCCATGAAACACGAATTATATAACACGGTATTGAATCCATAGACCAATTCCCCCTTATTTAATTGATTGGTTAGTCCTTGGATCTGGAAAAAAAAATTTATTATTTCTTCATTCGAAGCAATTACATCCTTTCAATAAATGCCTGAATGATCCACTTCCCCCACCCCCCTTTTTTTTTTTCAGATTTCAAAGTAAAAGAACCCCCCTTGGATCAATTCATTTCAAAATACTTCAATGGGCACGCGCAAAAAATAGGCCAATTCTGCAGCCTTTTGTTCAATTTCTCGTGGAGTCAAATTCTGATCAGTACGGGTTAAAGGAACAGCACCCTGGCCTCTGATTTCCATATAAAGTACACGCCGAGGATAAATACCTTCTTTAACCTCTATTCTAATCGACTGAATATCTCTCATAAGGAATCGAAGGAAGATGCGACGATTTCTTCCAGGAAATCCCCAACGAAAAATACACACTATTCCCTTTTTTCTATCGAATCTATCATAACCACTACCTACATTCCACGAAATTGTGCACCACAAATAGGAGCTAATAAACAGACCTGCGATTCCATAAAAAGACATCACGATCCCTTGTGGGAAAAAAAGGATTTGCTGAGAAGGAAATAAAGATATCAAATTCCTGCCAAGGTAACTAGAAGTTCCAACTAATAAGAATCCCGTTGAACCTAAAAAAAGGATACAGGCCCAAAAGAAATTACTAGCTTTTCGAGACCCTGTTATAAGTTCTATCCATATACGTTCTGATCGCCAGTTCATACTCGATCCAGTTGTTTCATTTTATTGAAATTGAGATAATAACCCAAATGAATTTGACTTTATTTTTTTGTTCCCGAAGTAACTCTCATCAACTAGCACTCTTATTATGATATGAACCATTAGGAGTAATTCATCGAATCAGTTAGACAAAAAAATATCCCATTCATATGATCCTGAATATCTACTACATATATATTTTTTTTTATTTGTACTTTCCATTTCAAATATCTGCCGTCTTATTTAAGAATAGATAGAATCTATTTATCCGTATATCATGTCATGATGTTTCTACGTGTATAACAGGTCTTTTATTTGTATTGGGAAGAATACACATGTTGTAGACTATGTCCACTAAATAAATAGATATCTGTAGTCTGAGTATAATCCAAGCCCGAGTATTGAAAAAAAAAAAGATGGATGAGATTGGGCCTAGACAATTTTGTTTTTTTGAACATGAAGAGATAGAGAAGCCATTGCAATTGCCGGAAATACTAGACCTACTAAAGGCACAAAAAAGGAGGGAAAGTTGAAAGTTGTCATAGAATGGATACCTCGATTTACTATTTGTACCTGTTATAAAGATATCTTATGATAAGTATATCTATTATCATAATAATAGGTATAGGTACAAGAAATGTAGAACTAAATAAGTGTACCTATTTACCTTTTTAAAGTATATAAATTTCTTATTGTTCTTTTATACTTCGAATAAAACAATAAAAAAGTTTATTACAAGTAAGTTATCAAAGGGTTCGAAAGAATCCGATCTGACAGAGATTCCTATTAAAATTAAAAAATGGAAATTATCAAGTAATATATAAAAGAAATGCAAGATTCCTATTCTATATTTTATTTGATTTTCATTTTATTTTGCATTCTTTTCAATATTTATAAATAATAAATATGTAAGAGCATTCATTTTATTTATAATTTTTATTATAAAATAAATAATAAAAAGAATAATTTAGGGTAAGAATTTACGTTTTTATCCTATTCTGTTGATAGAGTTCTCCCGATTACTAATTATATAGGTTAAGTGTTGGTTATATAGGTTAAGTGTTGGAAAAAGGGATCTGGAGGAAATAAGATTAGTAACAACTTCAAATCCATTATCCAATTAGATGTTATGACCTCAAGTAAAACTTCACATTTTGATTATTCTATCTATATATAGAATAAAATGATCTACTTGATGAAATTTTCTTTTAATGGAAAGAAACCGTGAAGTTGAAATAACTCACTCAGAACACCTTTTAAAAGATTACGCGGTACAATTAGGTCAAATAAGCCCTTTTGGAATAAGTACTCAGCTTCTTGTGACCCATCAGGTACTGTCTTATTCAATGTTTGTTCAATTACTCTTTTACCCGCAAATGCAATGTAGGCATTAGGTTCGGCAATAATAATATCTCCTAACATACCAAAACTGGCGGTTACTCCACCAGTTGTAGGAGATGTAAGGATTGATACGTAGAATAATTTTTTATTTGATTGATAATCATATGAAGCTGAAGATATTTTCGCCATTTGCATCAAGCTCAAGCTCCCTTCTTGCATGCGCGCTCCCCCGGAAGCACACACTATAATAAGAGGGAGAGATCCATTTGTAGCATATTCGATCAAACGCGTTATTTTCTC